TGATTTTTTTTTCTATTTAAAGAAATTTTAATTTTACTGGACTGTAAATTAAGAATTGTATTAAATTGAAATTATTTTAATCAGTTTGAGTAAAATGTTGGGTCGGAATATAATAAGGACTTAATAGAATGTATTTACCTTTTTAGAATTTAAGATCTTATCAAGAAAGATTTATTTACATTATTCGTATTAAATAACACCCTTATTTATATAAGGTATAATAACCTAAATGGGAAAAATAAAAGGGTCATAATAATAATAACATATGTACGTGTATTACAATTATTTTTATTAAACTACATTAAGGTAAATACTATAAATTAAATTATTATTATATGTTCATAACATTCTATTCTAACTACACTAGATTCCATTTATAAGTTAAAAAAAAATGGAATCTAGTGTAGTTAGAATAGAATGTTATGAATTGATCCAATGCTTAAAAAGAAAGTTTAGAATTAGTTCAGAGTTGAGAGGTAAAAAAACTTTGATTGTGAAAATTTTAGGGGGGACCTATTCCCTTTTTACTTAATTTTGTTAAGTAAAGTTTTTTAATTCTCTTTTTTTTCTTGTGAACGTCTTTTTTTTTGATGAAGAAGTTCTTTTGTTTTGATTTCGCATCAAAATTTTGAATTGATCCATAAATTATGTTTTAACTATAAATTCGAAAACTTGAGTTTTATTCTTGCTTTAAATTGTTTATTTTAACATTAATCTGTATGTAAATTTTTGTGCATGTTAAAGTTTCTTGAAGGGATTTTGGTGTTATGTTAGTAGGCAGTAGATAATATTATTAATATTAAGTTAATTTAGATTTGGTAAATGTTATTTAGGTTTGGTAAAAGTTGTGCCAGCATCCGCGGTTATACAACAAAATCAAATAAACATTATTAGCTTTAAAGTAATTAACATTTAATATTATATAGGATTTAGGATATTTTAAGGTGAAATATTTATAATATCTTTAAATATATTTTGTAGTGTGAATTATTATGAAATTGAAAATATAAACTAGGATTAGATACCCTATTATTTTTATTGTGAATTTTTAAGCTGGAGTATTAATAGTTATGGTCTTGAAACTTAAAGAATTTGGCGGTATTATAGTCTATTTAGAGGAATCTGTTATGTAATCGATAGTCCACGTTGAACCTTACTTATATTATTTCTTGTATACCTCTGTTTAAGAGTATACTTTTAGGTTAATTTTCTGGATATAGTAGTATTTAATATTTCAAGTCAAGGTGCAGTAATATATAAGTTGAATAATGGATTACAATAAATTTTATTTATATGGATTGTTATTGGAATATAATTTGAAGGTGGATTTAATTGTAATTTTATAAAGATTATTAAAGTGATTTATAGCTCTATAATATGCACACATCGCCCGTCGCTCTCGTTATTAAGATGAGATAAGTCGTAACAAAGTAGGTGTATCGGAAGATGTACCTAGGAAGTATTATTCAGATTAAACTTAAAGTTAAGAATTTCATTTACACTGAAATTATTTATCGTGCGATTCGATGTAATCTGAAATTAATGGAGTTGTTTTTATTAATTTTTATTAAGTTAATATTAATTAAGTAAATATGAGTTAGTGTAGAATAAATTGATTTGATTATTTTTACTATAGTGAATTAGTACTGTGAAGGAAATTTAAATTATTATTTATAATTAATAAAAGGTAATTTTATTTATTGTATCTTGTGTATCAGAGTATATTAAAATGGATTATGAAATTTTTTCTTCTCGAATTTAAAAGATTTAATTAAAAGTTTTAGTTATTGTTTCATAAATATTAATAATTTTTAATTGGTAATGAAATGTTATTCGTTTTTAAGGATATCTGGTTTTTTAATAAATGAATTTAATTCAGGAAATGTAATTTATTAAATAATTTATTATTTGGATATTTTATGTTTTTAATTTTGAAAGGGATAAACTTTTTAAAATGAAATTATAATATTTGAGGTGATTAGGATTTTATAAATTTAGAATTTGTTAATGATTAAAGGATGTTAAAATTTAATTCTTTATTTTTGTTAATTTTTAATTTTTATTTAATTTTTATATTAAAATATTGGATTTAATTTAGAAATTTTGGAAAATATGATTTAATTAGTAAAGTTAAAATTTATTTTGTTTAATGGGTTGAATTGTTAATATAAAGAATTAGGCAAAAATTTCGCTCGCCTGTTTATTAAAAACATGGTTTCTTGTAATTATTTAAGAAATCTGACCTGCCCACTGAATAAAATTTTGAAGGGCCGCAGTATTTTGACTGTGCAAAGGTAGCATAATCATTAGTCTTTTAATTGAGGGCTGGAATGAATGGTTGAATGAGGTGAATTCTGTTTTATATTAATTTTTATTGAATTTAGATTTTAAGTAAAAAGACTTAAATATTATTAAGGGACGAGAAGACCCTATAGAGTTTAATAAGTGTATTAATTAATTAAGTTATAAATATAATTTTTAATTATTATGAAATTTATTTAATTGGGGTGATTGAAAGATAAAGTTAACTCTTTTTTGTATTTAATTTTATAAAAAGTTGTATGATCCATGTTTAATGATTAAAAGATTAAATTACCTTAGGGATAACAGCATAATTCTTTTTGAGAGTTCATATCGAAAAAGGAGATTGTGACCTCGATGTTGGATTAAGATTAGTTTTGGGTGCAGATGTTCAATAACTAGGTCTGTTCGACCTTGAAAATCTTACATGATCTGAGTTTAAACCGGCGTGAGCCAGGTTGGTTTCTATCTTTTATTAATTTGAATATCTTAGTACGAGAGGACCAGATATTTGAAATAATTTTTTGAATTGGAGGGATATTGTTAATTGAACTATTTTGACAGAAGTAAGTGTAACAGATTTAGAATCTGTGAATATGATTAATTATCATAGATAGTAGATGTTAAGAAAAGAGTTGATTATATTAATATTAGTAGGTTTAATTTTAGTAATTTTTGTTATAGTAGGGGTTGCTTTTTTTACTTTATTGGAACGTAAAGTATTAGGGTATATTCATTTACGTAAAGGGCCTAATAAGGTTGGTTTTGTGGGTATTTTACAACCTTTTAGAGATGTAATTAAATTATTTTGTAAGGAGCATATAAATCCTTCGGTTTCTAATTATTTATTATATTATGTTTGTCCTGTATTTTCTTTATTTTTATCTTTAATTTTATGAATATTAATACCTTATATAAGAGGGTTATTGACTTTTAATTTGGGTTTATTTTTTTTTCTTGTTTGTACAAGTATAGGTGTATACACGGTTATATTAGCTGGTTGATCTTCTAATTCAAATTATGCTTTATTGGGGGGATTACGTGCAGTAGCACAGACTATCTCTTATGAGGTAAGATTGGCTTTAATTTTATTATCTTTTATTTTTTTAATTGGAAGATATTCTTTACTTGATTTTTATTATTTTCAAATGGGTATTTGATTTTTGTTTTTGTGTTTACCATTGTGTAATGTTTGATTTGTGTCTTGTCTTGCTGAAACTAATCGAAGTCCTTTTGATTTTGCTGAAGGTGAATCTGAATTGGTTTCAGGATTTAATGTTGAATATGGAAGAGGAGGGTTTGCTTTAATTTTTTTGAGAGAGTATTCGAGAATTTTATTTATAAGAATGTTAATATGTGTTGTTTTCCTTGGATCTAATTTAAATTCATTTGTTTTTTATTTGAAATTAGTTTTTATTGCTTTTTTATATATTTGGGTACGAGGTACTTTACCTCGATATCGTTATGATAAGCTAATATATTTGGCATGAAAAAGATTTTTGCCTTTATCATTAAATTTTTTGTTTTTTTATTTAGGTTTTAAAATTTTTTTTTAAAGGTTGGGATAAGTAAGGTATTTAAAGTTAATAAGGGATTTTAACCCTTTCATTATGATTTCAAGACATAAGCTTATTCATTAAGTTTATAACTTATTGATAAAGGATTTCATCTCAAGTTTTAATAATTAAAGGGTTGAGAATGTAGTAAAGAAAGTATAGTACAGTTAATAATTGTCCTGTTAGGATATAAGGATCTTCAACTGGGCGAGCTCCAATTCATGTTAAGAGGATAACAATTATTACTATAGATCAAAATATAAATTGATTAATAGGATAGTATTGTAAACCTCGGGAATTTGTAATTGTGAGAGGTATTAAAAATAAAATTGCAATAGATATAACAAGAGCAATAACTCCTCCTAATTTATTAGGAATAGAACGTAGAATTGCATAGGCAAATAAAAAATATCATTCTGGTTGAATATGAACAGGTGTCACTAAAGGATTTGCGGGAGTAAAGTTGTCTGGATCTCCTAAAATATAAGGTTCTTTTAAAGATAAAATTGATAGGAGTATGAATAAAATAATAAATCCTAAGGTGTCCTTAAATGTAAAATAAGGATGAAAAGGGATTTTATCAATATTACTATTTAGTCCTAGAGGGTTATTAGATCCTGTTTGGTGAAGAAATAATAAGTGAATTATAACGGCTGCGGCTACAATAAATGGTAGTACGAAATGAAAGGTGAAAAATCGATTTAGTGTTGCATTATCAACTGCAAACCCTCCTCAAACCCATTGAACTAAATCAATACCTAAGTAGGGGATAGCTGATAATAAATTAGTAATTACTGTAGCTCCTCAAAAGGATATTTGTCCTCAAGGTAATACATATCCTATAAATGCTGTTGCTATTACCAAAAATAAAATAACTACTCCTGTTATTCATGTGAAGTAATATTTGTAAGAACCATAATATATACCACGTCCAATATGAAGATAAATACAAATGAAGAATATTGAAGCCCCGTTGGCGTGTAGAGTTCGTAATAATCATCCGTAATTTACATCTCGACAAATGTGTGCTACTCTTGAAAAAGCTAAGTCAATATGAGTTGAATAATGTATAGCTAAAAATAATCCTGTTATAATTTGAATACCTAAACATAGACCTAAAAGTGAACCAAAATTTCATCAAGATGAAATATTAGATGGGGTAGGAAGATCAACTAAGGCATTATTGGAAATTTTAATTAATGGGTGGGTTTTACGTAAAGGTTTATACATTAGTTTATTTGTCGTAAAGGTCCTTTATAAATATTAATGATTTTAACAACTGCAATTAATGTTAAAAATAAATAAGATGTAATTAAAATAGTAATTATATTAATAGGTTGATTATATATTTTTAATAAAAAATTATTAGGAATTAATCTTAAGGTTAATCTATTTTCTATATTTTCATATATGTTTCTGGGAAAGAAAGGGTGATTATAATAAATAAATCCAAATAATAAAGGTAGGAAGATGATTGTAAGAAGGATTTTATTTGAATAAAAAAATATTTCATTTGAGGCTAGTCTAGTAACATATATAAATAATACTAGTATACCCCCTAAATAAATTAGTAGGAGAACATAAGAGAATCAAAATCTTAATGATATAAAACCTCTGATAAGGCATATGGAGATTGTTTGTAAAAATAAAATTAATCCTATTGATAATGGGTGATTTAAAAATAAAAAAATGATTCTGAGGATAATTCTTAATCTTAATAATAAATATAAAATATCAAAGGATAGTTTAATAAAAATATTAGTTTTGGAAATTAATGATAAGATTTTCTTTCCTTTGAAGTTTTAAAAGTATAACTTATTTTTGGTTTACAAGACCAACGTTTTATTTTAAACTATTAAAACGCATTAATGTTAATAATATTTTATTTTATGTTCTTTTGTGGTTTGTGAGTATTTTCTTCAAAACGAAAGCATTTATTAATAACTTTATTAAGATTGGAGTTTATTGTTTTAATTTTATTTATTATTTTATATTATTATGTAATAATAATAAGAGGTGAATTATATATAACAATATTTTTCTTATCTTTTGCTGTTTGTGAGGGTGCTTTAGGTTTATCTATTTTGGTTTCTATAATTCGTACTCATGGAAATGATTATTTTAATAGATTTGGTTTATTACAATGCTAAGATACCTTATGTATATAGTTTTTTTAACCCCTTTATGTTTTGTAAAAAAAAGTTGATGGTTAGTTCAAAATTTATTATTTTTTGTTTCTTTGATATTTTTAATTAATATTGATTTTTTTTGTTGAAGAGGATTAAGTTATATTTTTGGTTATGATTATTTATCTTATGGTTTAGTAATACTAAGATTTTGAATTTGTGTATTAATAATTACTGCAAGATATTCAGTTATTCGTTATAAGTTTTATAATAATTTGTTTTTATTTATAATTTTGATATTATTATTTATATTATATTGTACTTTTTGTAGATTGAATATGATTTCATTTTATTTTTTTTTTGAAGGTAGTTTAATTCCTACTTTATTTTTAATTTTTGGTTGAGGCTATCAACCTGAGCGTTTACAGGCTGGAATTTATTTACTTTTTTATACTTTATTTGCATCATCACCTTTATTATTAGGTATTATATATCTTTATAGAAATTTAAATTGTTTAGTTTTTTCTATATTTTACTTGAGAGATTTTATGAACTTCTATTTATATTTAAGAATAATTTTAGCATTTTTAATTAAAATACCAATATATTTATTTCATTTGTGATTACCTAAAGCTCATGTAGAAGCTCCTGTATCAGGTTCTATAATTTTAGCAGGGGTTTTACTTAAGTTAGGTGGATATGGTTTATTACGAGTTTTTGAATATTTAATAAAAATTGGAATGTTAATTAATATATTTTGGTTATCAATTAGTTTAGTAGGGGGTTTTTTAGTAAGATTAATGTGTTTACGTCAAGTTGATATAAAGGCTTTAATTGCTTATTCTTCTGTAGCTCATATAGGTTTAGTAGTAGGGGGTTTAATAACTTTAAATGTATGAGGTTTTTATATAACTTTTGTTTTAATAATTGCACATGGTTTATGTTCTTCTGGTTTATTTTGTTTAGCAAATATTAGATATGAACGTTTAGGTAGACGTAGATTATTAATTAATAAGGGTTTATTAAATTTAATACCAAGCATAGCTCTATGATGATTTTTACTTTCTTCATGTAATATAGCAGCCCCACCTTCTTTAAATTTATTAGGAGAAATTGGTTTATTTAATAGAATAGTAGGATGAATATGAATAGTAATGTTTTTTCTTATATTAATTTCTTTTTTTAGTGCTGCTTATACACTTTATTTATATTCTTACAGACAACATGGAATTTGTTATTCCGGAATTTATAGAAGAGTAAGAGGATATTGTCGTGAATATTTATTATTAATATTACATTGATTACCATTAAATTTATTGATTTTGAAAAGAGATTTTGTATTAGTTTGATTTTAAATTACTTAAGTAGTTTAAATAAAATTATGATTTGTGGTGTCATAGATATAAATTATTATCTTAGGTTATGATATATTTGTCATTATGTTTTATTAGTTTTTTTTTGCTTATGTTTTTTTCATTAAGAAGATTTATATTTAGTATATATTTTATTATAAATGATTTAGTATACTTTATTGAGTGGGAAATTGTTAGTTTAAATTCTTCTTCAATTGTTATAACATTATTATTAGATTGAATATCTTTATTGTTTATAAGTTTTGTTATATTAATTTCATCTTTGGTAATTTTATATAGTGAAGATTATATAAGTGGGGATGTTACACTAAATCGATTTATTTTCCTGGTTTTGATATTTGTTTTATCAATAATATTTTTAATTATTAGACCGAATTTAATTAGAATTTTGTTAGGTTGGGATGGATTAGGTTTAGTTTCTTACTGTTTAGTAATTTATTATCAAAATGTGAAGTCTTATAATGCTGGGATATTGACTGCTTTATTAAATCGAGTAGGAGATGTTGCGTTATTAATAGCTATTGCTTGAATAGTAAATTTTGGAGGTTGAAATTATATTTATTATTTGGATTGTATAATTAATAATTATGAAATATGTTTAATTTCGTTTTTAGTTGTTTTAGCTGGAATAACGAAAAGAGCTCAAATTCCTTTTTCGGCTTGACTACCTGCAGCTATAGCTGCACCTACCCCAGTCTCAGCATTAGTTCATTCATCTACTTTGGTTACTGCTGGCGTTTATTTATTAATTCGTTTTAGAAAGGCTTTTCCAAGTTGATTATTAAATTTTTTATTAGTTATTTCTGTTTTAACAATATTTATATCTGGATTAGGTGCTAATTTTGAATATGATTTAAAAAAAATTATTGCTTTGTCTACTTTAAGTCAATTAGGTTTAATAATAAGAATTTTATCTATAGGTTTTGCTGATTTAGCTTTCTTTCATTTATTAACTCATGCTTTATTTAAAGCATTATTATTTACATGTGCAGGAATGGTAATTCATAATGTGAAAAATTTTCAAGATATTCGTTTTATAGGAAATTTATCAATTTTTATACCTTTAACTTCTGCTTGTTTTATAGTATCTAATTTTGCTTTATGCGGTATACCTTTTTTGGCCGGTTTTTATTCAAAAGATATAATTTTGGAATTGGTTTCTATAAGAAATTTGAATATGTTTATATATTTCATATATTTTTTTTCAACAGGTTTAACAGTATGTTATTCTTTTCGTTTATTTTATTATGTTTTGTGAGGTGATTTTAACTTGGTACCAATATTTAAACTGAGAGAGGAAAGATGAATAATAGTATATGGAATATTAGGATTAATAATTTTTGCTGTGATTGGGGGAAGAATATTAAATTGAATAATTTTTTTAACCCCTTATTTTATTTGTTTACCTTTTATTATAAAAATAATACCTATTTTTGTTAGATTATTAGGATTATGATTAGGAAGAATTTTATTTAAATATAGATTGAATTATTATTTTGATTTATTTAAATATTATGGTATAATTATTTTTTCAGGATCTATATGATTTATACCATTAATTTTTACTAAAGGAGTTAATAAAGCACCTTTAAAAATAGGTTTAAGTTCATTTAAATATATTGATTTAGGATGAAGAGAATATTTTGGTGCTCAAAATTTATATTTTGTTTTAATAAAAATAAGAAGAATTAATCAATGATTTCAAACTAATGATTTAAAATCTTATTTAATTGTTTTCTTAATTGCTTTAATTTTAATTATATTTATTATTTATTCAAATATCTTATAGTAGAGTATAACATTGAAGCTGTTATTGAGATAAAGTTATCTTTGAATAAATTTATAAAAATTTAAATTTTATTTTTACAATGAAAATGTAATGTTTTACTTTAAACTATATAAATATAAGATGTAAATGGATTTAAACCACTTGAATAATAAGTTAGCAGCTTTTATTCGATCAACACATCTTCTTAATTGGAAATTATTTCAATTTTATCATTAACAGTGATATACCTCTATTTTGGTTTCAATTAAAAATAAGGATATATTTATATCTTATTATCAGGTCGAAACTGATTACAATTAATTTGTTTCTTACTTAAGTTAAGGAAGATTGATAATTCAATACTTTTTGAATGCAAGTCAAATGTTATATTTAACTACAACCCTAATGTTGTTAGGATGCTCATTCGAGTGATCCTTGATTTCATTCATGATATAAACCTACTGTTAGGATAAATAGAAATAATATACTTGTAATTGTTCAGATTAATATATTTGATATAAAAGGGATAATAGTTATGGGTAAGATAAGTGCAATTTCTACATCAAAAATTAGGAAGATAATAGCAATTAAGAAGAATCGTAAAGAGAATGGTAAACGTGAAGATCTAATTGGGTCAAATCCACATTCAAAAGGAGATCTTTTTTCTCGATCTTCAATATTTTTTTTTGAGAGGAAATTAGTTAATATTATTAGGATAAATGAAATTACTATAATAATTATAAATAAAATACCAAGAATTTGAATTATTTATTCTAAAACAACTAGACTTTTTGATTGGAAATCAAATATACTTTTTATATTAAATAAATATTTATCTACCTCATCAGTAAATAGAAATGTAAAGAAATAATCATACGACATCAACAAAGTGTCAATATCAGGCTGCTGCTTCAAAACCAAAATGATGATTTGATGTGAAGTGTATATATAATATACGTGATAAACATGTAATTAGAAAGGTAGTTCCAATAATTACATGAAGCCCATGAAATCCTGTAGCTATAAAAAAAGTTGATCCAAATACTGAGTCAGCAATAGTAAAAGGTGCTTCATAATATTCATATAATTGAAGAGTTGTAAAATATAATCCTAAAATAATAGTGAAAACTAATCCTTGTGTGGCTTGATTATAGTTATTTTCTAATAATCCATGATGACTTCATGTAATAGTAATTCCCGATGCTAGAAGAACTATTGTATTTAATAAAGGAACCTGAAGGGTATTAAAAGGAATAATTCCTAAAGGAGGTCAAGATGATCCTAATTCAATTGCGGGTGCAAGTCTTGCATGATAAAATGTTCAGAAGAATGAAACAAAAAAAAATACTTCTGATACAATAAATAGAATTATTCCTCATCGTAATCCTGTTATTACTTCCTTGGTATGACATCCTTGGAAAGTTCTTTCTCGAATAACATCACGTCATCATTGGATTGTGGTTAAAGTTAAAATTAATATTCCTAAAAATATTAATTTTTCATTAAATTCATATGAAAATTTAATAAATCCTAATATTGCTACTATAATTCTAAAAGCTGCTACAATAGGTCATGGACTATGAGTAACTAGATGATAGGGGTGATTAGTATGTATTGACATTATTAATTAACTTCTCTAGAATATAAGGTTCTTAGTACTGCAAAGACGTATGATTGAATAATAGCAACTGCAGATTCTAATGTTAATAGTAAAATTTGTGTGAAGATTAAAAGTGGTAATAATGATAATATTAAATTTCTTCCCGTATTTCCTAAAAGAATTATAAGTAAGTGTCCTGCAATTATATTAGCAGCTAAACGGATAGCTAATGTTCCAGGTCGGGTAATATTACTAATTGTTTCAATACATACTATAAATGGTATTAATACTCCAGGGGTACCTTGGGGCACTAGATGGGCAAATATATGTTTAGTATTATTGATTCAACCATATAATATAAAACTTAATCATAATGGTAAGGCAAGGGATATTGTTATAGTTATGTGGCTTGTTCTTGTAAAAATATATGGAAATAAACCTATAAAATTATTATATAAAATGATTGAAAAAATTGAAATAAAAATAAAGGTTGAGCCTTTATTAATTTTTTTTTTTCCAATAAGAAGTTTAAATTCTTCATGGAGTTTATTAATAATAAGATTTCATAAAATAGTTCTTCGGGATGGAATTAATCATAAAGATGTTGGAATTAATAAGAGTCCAATAAAAGTTCTTAATCAATTAATTGATAGGTTTATAATATTAGATGAGGGATCAAAAACTGAGAATAAATTAGTTATCATTTTCAAATTAAACTTTTTGTTATTTTTTTCAGAGTAGAAAGTGATGATATTTTGTTGTAAAATGAATAAAAATTTATTGCATTGAATAGAATTAATAGGATAGAGAAAAAGGAAAATAATATAAATCAATTTAAAGGTATTATTTGAGGAATAAAGATGTATTAGATTCTAATAATTTTAGTATGACATACTAATGTTATTTATTTAACTAACTTCTTGTCATCAGAAGTAATTGCTATATTACTATAATCTGGTTTAAGAGACCATTACTTGCTTTTCAGTCATCTGATGATTCAGATATATTTGAAATTCAGTTTAAGAAGTCGTTTGTTGAAGTGCTTTCAATTACAATTGGTATAAATCTGTGATTAGCTCCACAAATTTCTGAACATTGTCCATAAAAAATTCCAGGACGATTGAATCAGAAAGTTGTTTGGTTTAATCGTCCTGGAGTAGCATCAGCCTTAATACCAATACTTGGAATTGTTCAAGAGTGAATTACATCTTCTGATGTAATCAGAATTCGTGTTAAAGTATTTATTGGTAAGGTGGTTCGATTATCTACTTCTAATAATCGAATATTATATAAATTTATTTCATTTTGGGAGATTATGTATGAATCAAATTCAATATCAGTGAAATCTGAATATTCATAACTTCAGTACCATTGATGTCCAATAGTTTTTAAAGTTAATGTAGGGTTAGAATTTTCATCAATTAAATATAAAATACGTAGAGATGGGAGTGCAATAAAGATTAAAACTACTGCTGGCAGAACTGTTCAAAGGATTTCTAGATATTGACCATCTATAACGTGACGGTCAATGTATTTATTTGTTATTAGAGATAAAATTATATAACCTACTGTAGTAACAATTATTATAATAATAAATATTGAATGGTCATGAAAATATATTAATTGTTCTATTAAAGGAGAGGCGCTGTCTTGTAGACTTAAGTTTGCATATGTAGCCATTTGGTTCTAAAAAAAGTATAAAACTTTATACGTGGAGCTTAAATCCACTGCACTAAATTCTGCCATATTAGATGGAAATTACTTAGTAATTAATGTTAACTCATTATATGTATGTTCTGCTGGTGGAAGATTATTAGATCATTCAATAGAGCTATTTATTTGTGATGAGAATAAAATTGGTCGATTAGAACTTATACTTTCTCATAAAATGAAAATAAATATAATTACGGCAATAAATGAAATTATTGATCCTATGGATGATAAAATATTTCATGAAGTATATGCGTCAGGGTAATCTGAATATCGTCGAGGTATACCTGCTAAACCTAAAAAGTGTTGTGGAAAGAATGTTAAATTTACTCCTACAAATATAGTGAAAAATTGACTTTTCAATCATTTTGGATTTAGAGTTAAACCTCTAAATAAAGGATATCAGTGAATAAATCCTGCTATAATAGCAAATACTGCTCCTATAGAAAGTACATAATGGAAATGTGCTACTACATAGTAAGTGTCATGAAGAATAATATCAATAGCGGAATTTGCTAAAATAACTCCTGTTAGACCTCCAACTGTAAATAAAAAAATAAATCCTAGTGCCCATAATGATGCTGGACTATAAACTATTTTAGATCCATATATTGTGGCAAGTCAACTAAAAATTTTAATACCAGTTGGTACTGCAATGATTATAGTTGCTCCTGTAAAATATGCTCGTGTATCTACATCTATTCCTACTGTAAATATATGATGAGCTCAAACAACAAAACCTAGAAAACCAATTGCTGATATTGCTCAAATTATACCATAATTTCCGAAGGATTCTTTTTTCCCTCTTTCGTGGGAAATTACGTGAGAAATTATTCCAAATCCTGGAAGAATTAAAATATAAACTTCTGGATGACCAAAGAATCAAAATAAGTGTTGATAGAGAATGGGATCACCTCCTCCAGCAGGATCAAAAAATGAGGTATTTAGATTTCGATCAGTTAATAATATAGTAATTGCTCCTGCAAGAACAGGTAATGATAATAGAAGTAATAAAGCTGTAATACCGACGGATCAAACAAAAAGGGGAACTTGAGTTTGATTTATATATAATGGTTTTATGTTAATTATAGTTGTAATAAAGTTTACTGCTCCTATAATTCTAGATATACCTGCAAGATGTAATGAGAAAATTGTTAAATCTACTGCAGGCCCTGCATGAGCAATACTTGCTGATAGGGGTGGATATACAGTTCAACCTGTTCCTACACCTCTTTCTACAGTACTTCTGATTAATAATAGTAAAATAGAGGGTGGAAGAAGTCAAAATCTTATGTTGTTTATTCGAGGGAAGGCTATATCTGGGGCCCCTAATATTAAAGGAACAAGTCAATTTCCAAATCCTCCAATTATAATAGGTATTACTATAAAGAAAATTATGATAAAAGCATGAGCAGTTACAATTACATTATAAATTTGATCATCTCCAATTAGGGAACCTGGTTGACCTAATTCGGTTCGAATTAGAATTCTTAAAGATGTTCCTAATATACCTGCTCATGCACCAAAAATAAAATATAGTGTTCCAATGTCTTTATGGTTAGTTGAGAATAATCATCGTTGCAAAATTGGTAAAATGGCTGAGATTATTAGGTAGTAGATTGTAAATCTATTAAGGGGATTATATTCCCTTTTACCAAGTCTTATATTCAAATATGATATTAGAATGCAATTCTTAAGGTGTGTTATTAAATACTAAGACTTAAAGATAATATTTTCTTTATTTATAACTTTGAAGGTTATTAGTTTGAATTAACTTAAAGTCTTAATATATTGATATGAATAGTGTACATACTAATATTCCAAGTAATAGAATTATAAGGGAGAATATAATGATTTTTGAATATATATATTTTGGGTAAATTGAAATAGTTCAAAGGATTTCTGAATTTGTAATTATTAATGTTGTGTATATTATTCGTATATAATAAAATAAGGTTAGTAGGGATGTCATAATAAGAATTGTTGATGTGAATAGTATTAAATTTTGTGCTATAAATTGAATTGCAATTCATTTAGGGAAAAATCCTAGGAAAGGAGGTAAACCCCCTAAAGATAATATAGCAATAAATAAGGTAAATTTAATGATTTTTTGATTATTAATTGAGTTAAAGGATTGTGAAATATAGGATAAGTTGATTATTGCTGTTAAAGATATAATGGAGATAATATTAATAGTATAAATAATGAAATATAATAATCATAGGTTGGATCCTAAAATTATAATTGTTAATATTCATCCAATATGATTAATTGATGAAAATGAAAGAATTTTTCGTAAAGAAATTTGATTTAATCCACCGATGGCTCCTATTAAAGCTGAAGAGATAATTACAATTTGAATAAAGTAATTATTAATTAGTATATATGAAATTAATATTAATGGAGCAATTTTTTGGATTGATAAGATAATAAAACAATTTATTCATGAAAGACCTTCAACTACTGAAGGTAGTCATCAATGAAAAGGGGAAGCTGCAATTTTTATTAAAAGTGGAATTATAATAAAATCATTTCATGTTCTAATTTTTGTTAAATAAAATATTTCATGTATATTTGTTTTTAGAAGAATTAAAAATAGAAGAGTGGATGATGCGATAGCTTGAATTAGAAAATATTTTAAAGAGGCTTCTGTGGAAAACATATTTTTATATGAGGAAAGTAATGGAATGAATGAAAGTAAATTAATTTCTAATCCTATTCATGCTCCTAATCAAGAATTAGCACACAAGGAAATTAATAATCCTCTAATTAATGTTCTTGAAAAAAGGATTTTGGTTGAATTATTAGACATTAGGAAAAAAGAGAAGTATTAGAACTCTATATATGAGAATATAAACTCATTAGTTTTACTTGTTTTTCTTATTTTATGAAATTTTATATTATTTAATTTTTTTTTTTCGTTGGACTTTATATTAAGTTAATATAAACTAAATAATGGAATTAGTAAATTTAAGTTTTTAGTGAATTGTAATTCCTTAAACGGAAAGGTTTACAACGGTGTAAAGGTAAAGCATAGATCAGTTTGATCTATACCGTAAGGTTGATGCATTAAAAAAATGATTAAACCTATGGAATAACCTAATAGGTTTTAACCAGCTTTAGCTTATTGCTGGCCATTGAAATTCATTTTACATAATGAATTGAATTGTAATTCCTTAAACGGAAAGGTTTACAACGGTGTAAAGGTAAAGCATAGATCAGTTTGATCTATACCGTAAGGTTGATGCATTAAAAAAATGATTAAACCTATGGAATAACCTAATAGGTTTTAACCAGCTTTAGCTTATTGCTGGCCATTGAAATTCATTTTACATAATGAATTGAATTGTAATTCCTTAAACGGAAAGGTTTACAACGGTGTAAAGGTAAAGCATAGATCAGTTTGATCTATACCGTAAGGTTGATGCATTAAAAAAATGATTAAACCTATGGAATAACCTAATAGGTTTTAACCAGCTTTAGCTTATTGCTGGCCATTGAAATTCATTTTACATAATGAATTGAATTGTAATTCCTTAAACGGAAAGGTTTACAACGGTGTAAAGGTAAAGCATAGATCAGTTTGATCTATACCGTAAGGTTGATGCATTAAAAAAATGATTAAACCTATGGAATAACCTAATAGGTTTTAACCAGCTTTAGCTTATTGCTGGCCATTGAAATTCATTTTACATAATGAATTGAATTGTAATTCCTTAAACGGAAAGGTTTACAACGGTGTAAAGGTAAAGCATAGATCAGTTTGATCTATACCGTAAGGTTGATGCATTAAAAAAATGATTAAACCTATGGAATAACCTAATAGGTTTTAACCAGCTTTAGCTTATTGCTGGCCATTGAAATTCATTTTACATAATGAATTGAATTGTAATTCCTTAAACGGAAAGGTTTACAACGGTGTAAAGGTAAAGCATAGATCAGTTTGATCTATACCGTAAGGTTGATGCATTAAAAAAATGATTAAACCTATGGAATAACCTAATAGGTTTTAACCAGCTTTAGCTTATTGCTGGCCATTGAAATTCATTTTACATAATGAATTGAATTGTAATTCCTTAAACGGAAAGGTTTACAACGGTGTAAAGGTAAAGCATAGATCAGTTTGATCTATACCGTAAGGTTGATGCATTAAAAAAATGATTAAACCTATGGAATAACCTAATAGGTTTTAACCAGCTTTAGCTTATTGCTGGCCATTGAAATTCATTTTACATAATGAATTGAATTGTAATTCCTTAAACGGAAAGGTTTACAACGGTGTAAAGGTAAAGCATAGATCAGTTTGATCTATACCGTAAGGTTGATGCATTAAATAGATTCAGTTTGAGAGGCTAGGAAAGAGAGATTAATACTCTATAGATGGGGTATGAACCCATTAGCTTAAATTTAGCTTACTTTCCTACATTTTGGTGTACGGTGCACAAAAATTTTTGATATTTTATGATACAGTTTAATTCTGTAAAATGTAAAGAGTAGTATAGTAAAAGTAATAAATTACATTATTTATCCTATCACGATAACCCTTTTAAATCAGGCATTTTACT